AATAAGATGCCTGAATTAAAGGATTAATTTGATAGATTAAAAAATGCAAAATTTGCTCTTATTGTAATTAATAGAGTTAAACTAATTCTTAAGAAATCAAAATTCTAATATGCTTCATACATTAAATTACAAAAAGATAAGCTAAGATTAAGCTATTAGGTTCATACCCTAACTATAGGAGTAAAATCTCCTTCTTTTTAATCAAATTAAATTCAACTAAAATCTTACTAAGATGATCATTAACTATTGGGGTTATGATCTCTATGTCATCAAACAGATGATTTATAATATGAGCAGGAATTGAAATTAGAATAATGTCATTTTTGCCTCTTATAGCACTAGAAAATTTATTAAGATCTGAATCTTGCATAAAATATTTCATTATTCAAAGAGCAAGATCCATAATTATAATCAGAGGAATATTAATAATAATAATAAAAATTAATGTATATGAAAATATCTTAATGTTGTCACTAATAATAAAATTAGGAGCTGCCCCTTTCCATAATTGGGTACTAAGAGTAATGGAAGGCATAACGTATTTACTCATAATAAACTTATTAGTAACTATAAAATTAGCACCTCTTTCAATTGTTAGACTTATAAATAAAACCCCGACATTAATTTGCTTAATTTCTATAGTAATTGGGTCTATTATGGGAATTAATCAAAATTCTATTCGAAGGATAATTGGGTATTCTTCAATTTTTAATTTAGGGGCAATAATAATAATAATTAAAAAATTCAACTTGTGAATTTCATCAATTATAATTTATTCAATACTAATAATAATAACAATAATTTTCTTAACAAAAACTAAAGCCAATTATTTAAATCAAACAACCATAAATCAAAAAAGATTAATAATAAAGATAAAACTATGAGTTATAATACTCTCGTTAGGAGGAATACCTCCTACAATAGGATTTATATTAAAAATTGTAATTTTGGAAACATTAATTGAAACCAAAATAATTAGTGGAATCGTAGTAATAACACTAGGATCACTAACTATCATATTTTATTACATGCGAATAGCAACTTTATCAATAATATACTCATCAATATCAAATAAAATTTCAATTTTAACAAGAAAAAATATTAGATTAAACTTGATTATAATAAATATTTTATCAATACCATTATTAATTTACATTAAAATCCTAAGATAGGACTTTAAGTTAAATAAAAAAAACTTTTAGCCTTCAAAGCTTAACATGAATAATCAAGTCTTGACCTAACCAGTATCGTTAAACTTGCAATTTAAAATTTTATATTAAACTAAAAGACTTATTAAGAGAAAAATTATTCTTAAGCAAATTTACAATTTACCACCTTTAAATAAGGATATCTTAATGATTAAGTGAATATTCTCCACAAATCATAAAGATATTGGAACTATATATATAATATTTGGGATTTGGTCAGGACTCTTAGGAATAATATTAAGAGTTTTAATTCGAATGGAACTGTCTAAGCCAGGACCATTCCTGATAAATGACCAAATATTTAATGTTATTGTAACTTCACATGCATTTGTAATAATTTTTTTCATAGTTATACCTATTATAATCGGGGGATTTGGAAACTGACTTTTACCAATAATAATTGGAGCACCAGACATAGCATTCCCCCGAATAAACAATATAAGATTTTGATTTTTACCACCTTCAATTTTAATGTTAATTATAAGATCCTTAACCCAAACAGGAGCAGGAACTGGGTGAACAGTTTATCCACCATTATCATCAAACATAGCTCACTCAGGAGTGAGAGTAGACTTAACAATCTTCTCATTGCATTTAGCTGGTATCTCATCAATCTTAGGTTCAATTAACTTTATTACAACTTCATTAAATATAAGAATTACAGATAAAATAATAGATAAAACGCCTCTTTTAGTATGATCAGTTATAATTACTGCAACTCTTCTATTACTTTCACTACCTGTGTTAGCAGGTGCTATTACAATACTACTAACAGATCGAAACTTTAATACATCATTCTTTGATCCGTCGGGTGGTGGGGATCCAATTTTATATCAACATCTATTTTGATTTTTTGGTCACCCTGAAGTATATATTCTTATTCTACCAGGATTTGGTATAATTTCACACATTATCAGACAAGAAAGAGGAAAAAAGGAGCCATTCGGCTACATTGGTATAATATACGCCATAATGTCAATTGGAATTTTAGGATTTGTAGTATGAGCTCACCACATATTTACTGTAGGAATAGATGTTGATACACGAGCATACTTCACATCAGCCACAATAATTATTGCAGTACCAACTGGTATTAAAGTATTTAGATGAATAGCTACAATACATGGAGTTCCGAAATTAAAATCAATTTCAATAATATGATCAATTGGATTTGTATTTTTATTTACAATTGGAGGACTAACAGGAATTGTACTTTCAAATTCATCAATTGACCTAATTCTACATGACACATACTATGTAGTAGCACATTTCCACTACGTCCTATCCATAGGAGCAGTATTCGCTATCATTGCAGGACTTATCCAATGATACCCCCTAATATCAGGATTAACAATAAACCCAAAATGATTAAAAATTCAATTTTCATTAATATTTATTGGTGTAAATTTAACATTTTTTCCCCAACACTTTCTAGGATTAGGGGGTATACCCCGACGATACTCAGATTACCCTGATCAATACTACTTATGAAATAATTTATCTTCACTAGGAAGAATCACCTCAATATTAAGAATTATAATTCTGATATTCATTATATGAGAAAGAATAGTATCAATACGTATTGCAATTACAAGAAATACTAACTCATCTTCACTAGAATGAATACAAGAAATACCCCCAAAGGAACACTCTTATAGAGAACTACCAATTTTAATAAAAAATTACTAATGTGGCAGAAATACTATGCAATGAACTTAAGATTCATTTATAAACTAAGTTTCTTTAGAAATTATAAATTGGAAAACAAAAATTACTCAAGATGCAAACTCACCCCTAATAGAACAACTAATTTTATTTCATGACTACACAATAATAATCCTAATCATCATTACTATAATAGTTACTTACATAATATTATCAATAATAATAAACAAATTGATTAACCGAATACTACTAGAAAGACAAATAATTGAAATGATCTGAACTATTATCCCTGCAACAATATTAATTTTCATTGCATTGCCATCACTTAAAATCCTATACTTAATTGAAGAAATTAATCTGCCTGTAATTACAGTGAAAGTAATAGGACACCAATGATTCTGATCTTACGAATATTCAGATTTCAAAAAAATTGAATTTGAATCATATATAAAACCTATTATAGAAATAAAATCCTCAGAATTCCGACTTCTAGAAGTAGACAACCGTATAATTTTACCATTTAACACTAAAACACGAATCTTAGTATCATCAACAGATGTTATTCATTCATGAACAATTCCTTCATTAGGAATAAAAATCGACGCATCCCCAGGACGGATTAATCAAGGAATAATTATAACAAATCGACCTGGTTTATTTTACGGCCAATGTTCAGAAATTTGTGGATCTAACCATAGATTTATACCCATTTCACTAGAAAGAATTAATACAAGAAGATTCATTAGATGATTAAAAAATTCCTCATTAAGAAACTTAAATGCAAGTTATGGTCTCTTAAACCAAAAATGGTAAAGCAAATACCCTTAATGGAAAATTTAGTTTAATTAAAACATTAATTTGTCAAATTGAAAAAACCTGAAGTAATTTTCTATACCACAAATAGCACCTTTATGATGAATAAATATTTACTTATTAATAAGAATTATAATAACGTTAATAATAATTAAAATTTACTTTAATTTTAATTTAATAATAAAAAAAAAACACAAAATTAAAGTAAATTCAATAAAATGAAAATGATAACTAACTTATTCTCAACATTTGACCCCTCAACAGGGATAATTTCATTAAACTGATTAAGAATTATATCAGTCATAATATTCCCAAAAAAATATTGAACTATAAACAATACATTCACAATCACAACTAAAAACCTATTAAAATTAATAAATAAAGAAATTAAATCAGCAAATAATATTAAAGGGGCAGAATTAATTATAAACTCAATCTTAATATTCATTATATCAATTAATTTAATAGGATTATTACCATATGTATTTACACCATCATCACACATAACATTTTCATTATCTATCTCACTACCAATTTGAATATCAATAATTATATTCGGATGAACTAAAAAAACAAAAAAAATATTAAAACACATAGTCCCAATAGGGACTCCTTTTGTGCTTAGACCATTTATGGTAATTATTGAAACAATTAGAAACTTAATTCGACCCACATCATTAGCAGTACGACTATCAGCTAATATAATCGCAGGACATATTCTTATATCCTTGCTAGGAAATTCATCAAAATCAATTATAATTATATTGACATTATTATCAATATACACAATTTTAATATTATTCGAAATAGCTGTAGCTATTATTCAATCATACGTATTCATAACACTGTCATCACTATACTCAAGAGAAATATAAATAAATTATGAATAATCACCCATACCACATAGTAGAAAAAAGACCCTGACCTATTACAGGATCAATTGGAACAATATCCATAATATCAGGACTTATTATAATATTTCAACAAAAAAAATCAAATTTAATTATATTAGGAACTACAATTGTAATTATAACTATACTACAATGATGACGAGACACAATTCGAGAATCAACATTTCAAGGAAATCACACCACAAAAGTAGAATCAAGAATAAAAATTGGTATAATCTTATTTATCTTATCAGAAATTATATTTTTCTCCTCATTTTTTTGAGCATTCTTTCACAGAAGATTATCCCCAAGAATAGAAATTGGAATACAATGACCACCAATAGGTGTAAAAACCTTCAATCCAATTAATATTCCTATACTAAATACTATAATTCTACTATCATCAGGTATATCAATAACTTGAGCACATAACTCTTTACTAAAAAAAAAATTTGAACAAATAATTCAAAGACTTTTAATTACAATCATAATAGGGTGTTACTTTACAATACTCCAATCATACGAATACTGAGAAGCACCATTCTGCATATCAGACTCAATTTATGGATCAACCTTCTTTATAAGAACCGGATTCCATGGAATTCACGTGATTATCGGGACAATATTTATTATTATTACAACTTTACGTAGAAAATCATTACATTTTTCTAAAAAACACCACGTCGGATTTGAAGCATCCGCTTGGTACTGGCATTTTGTAGACGTAATCTGATTATTTCTTTACATTTCAATTTATTGATGAGGAATATACTTAATTAGTATAAAAAGTACAAAAGACATCCAATCTTTAAGTTTAATAAAAAATTAAGTAATATACTTAACTATAAATCATATGATTTCAATCTCAATAATTCTACTATTACTAACAATAACAATCACTACAATCAGAAAAAAAACAATATTAAATTTGCAAAAATCAAGACCATTCGAATGTGGATTCAACCCAATATCCAAAAAACGATTGCCATTCTCAATTCACTTCTTCCTAATTGCAGTAATTTTCCTAATCTTTGATGTAGAAGTAATCATGATTCTACCAACACTATTCACAATAAAATACTCAATTATTATTAACTGAATAATCACAGTAACAATTTTCATTAGAATCCTAATTTGAGGAGTAATACACGAATGATACAACGGAATACTTAACTGAACAAAATAATGAACTATAGTTAAAAATAACATTTATATTGCAAATAAAAAGTGCTATAAGCTAGTTTAAAATTAGTAAAGAAGTAATACTACATTCAGTTTCGACCTGACATAAATGATAAATTTCATCATACTAAATTAATTGAAACCAAAAAGAGGTAATTTGTTGTTAACAAAAGTAATTGAAACTATAATTCCAATTAAAAGGGATTTTAATAAAACAGCCGCTAACTGAATTTTAAAGCAATAAAATGTTTATCTCTTATTTACTTAGTTTAATAAAAACACTTTACTTTCATTAAAAAGAAGATTGAAATCAGTAAATTATTTACAAGAAAAAAAATTCCTCCGTAATATCTTCAATATTAAACTCTAAATAAGCTATATAAACAAATAAAAATTAAAAATCAAATAAAAAAAGAAATTATAAAAATCCTTAATCTATTATTAGAATAAAATTGAACTCTAGTAAAAATTCCCCTTAAAAAATAATAGACACCGTAACCACCATAATACTCACCCCACATCAAAAAATGACTACAACCAAATCCAACATAATAAAATAAGAAATAAAAATAGATATAATACCCCCTAATAAATCATATCAAGCCATTAAAATAACAAAAATAAAAACTAAAATAATTAAACTTATAAAACTCATAACCTAGCCAGAAACCAATAAAAACAAAAAAAAAAGAACAAAACTTAAAAATAAAAGGCAACAAATAAAATAAACCTAAATTTAACAATCAACTAAAAAAACAACCAAAAAACACAGAAAAAATACAAAGAAAAAAAATTCCAAACCTCATTATATTTAATGACTCACTAATTAAAACAAATGTAAAACCTTTATAATTCATTATTATAGAATAATAAAATAAACGAGATCTATAAAAAGAAGTTATACCAAGAGAAACATAATAAAAAAAGAAAAAAAAAACTCTTATTCCATTAAAAGAAGAAATATCAATAATTAAATCCCTTGAATAAAAGCCAGATAAAAAGGGAACTCCACACAAAGATATATTAGAAATATTAAAGCAAGAAGTAGTAAAAGGAACAAAAAAGCAAACAGAACCCATATTACGAATATCTTGGTTATTACCCATATAATAAATAAAAATACCAGCACACAAAAAAAGTAATGACTTAAACATAGCATGTCTTAATATGTGAAAATAACAAAAAACAGGAAAACCTATATATAAAGATCTCATTATTAAACCAAGCTGACTTAATGTAGAAAAAGCAATAATTTTTTTTAAATCATATTCAAATATAGCACAAAAAGAAGAAAATACTATAGTCATAACTCTAATAAATAAAAACAAATAATTATTATAAAAATAAAAATTGTAAAATCGAATTAACAAATATACACCTGCAGTTACTAAAGTAGAGGAATGAACCAAAGCAGAAACAGGAGTAGGGGCAGCCATAGCTGCAGGAAGCCAACAAGAAAAGGGAATCTGAGCTCTCTTAGTAAAAGCAGAGAAAAATAAAACATAATATAAAGAACTAGAAAAATAATCAAAATAAATAAAACTTCATCTACCATAACAAAAAACCCATGATACACAAATTAACAAACCAATATCACCTAAACGATTAATAAGACAAGTAATTAACCCAGCAGAATATCTTGTTAAAGAATTATAATAAATTACCAAAACATAAGAAACTAAACCTAAACCATCCCAACCTAGCAAAATTCTAATCAAATTTGGTCTAATAACCATTAAGAACATTCTAAATACAAATAAATTAACCAACAATAAAAATCGATAACTAATAAAACTTAAAACACCAACATAATCAACACTATACAAAACTACTATGCAAGAAATAAACATTACAACAGATAAAAAAAAAAAAGAAAACCAATCAAACAACATAATATAAAAAACCACAACTGAACCACAAGAATAAATATTATATTCTAATAAGAGAGAATAATCAAACAAAACAAAATATAACCCCCCCAAAAAAAAAATAATAGAAAAAAAAAAAAAAAAGAAAAACCAAAAAAAATAACTCAATTTAAACAATATTTAAGACTTAAACAGCTTCAAAGAATCCACAAAACTTTATTTTAAATAAACTACTTAAATAAAAAACAAAAAAATTAATAATAAACAAAATAAAAAAAATAGGAACCAAATGAATAAATAATAATAAAAATTCAAGAACATTAACAGTACAAAAAGAATACATTCTAAAATAAGAACCATGCTGAGAATATCTAAATAAATAAAAACTAAAACAAGAAGAAAAAAAAGAAATAAATAAGAAAAAAAAAAAAGAAAAAAATCAATAATTAATTATAGAAAATAAAATAAATAATTCTCTTAAAAAATTAATTCTAGGGGGACAACCCATATTAAAACAACAAAACAAAAACCAAAAAAAAGAAACACTAGGTATAAAGTTAATTAAACCCTTGTTCAAATAAAATCTACGTCTAAAAAGACGAATATAACTAATATTAGCCAAGCAAAATAAACCAGAAGAACAAAAACCATGAGCCAACATTATAAAATAACAACCATAAACACCTCACATAGTCATTCTCAACATACCAACTAAACACAATATTATATGAGAAATAGAGGAATAAGCAATCATACACTTAACATCACACTGAACAAAACAAACCAAACCAACCAAAAAAGCACCAAAAATTGATAAAGAATAAAAAAAATATCTATAACAAAAAAAGGAATACTCATAAAAATACATAAAACGAATAATACCGTAACCACCAACCTTCAATAAAACACCAGCAAGAATCATTGAACCACAAATAGGAGCTTGAACATGAGCCTTTGGTAATCAAAAATGAAAAACAAACAAAGGTAACTTAACTAAAAAAGAAAAAAATATAAAAAAATAAATATAAAACCCACAAGAATAACCAACAAACAAATCAAAAAACACCAAACCACTAAATATATAAATATAAATAATTAAAATCAAAAAAGGTAAAGAAGAAAATAATGTATAAAAAAACAAATAAAAACCAGCCAACAAACGCTCAGGCTGATAACCCCAACCATAAATAACAATCATTAAAGGAACCAAACTAAATTCAAAAAAAATATACATTAAAAAAAAATTTAAAACACAAAAAAAAAAAACCAAACAAAAAATCAACAAAAAACTCAAAAATAAAAAAAAATAATTACCTAACAAATTAACCATTCTCAAAATTATTAAACTAACAATAATAAAACTTAAAAAAACTAAACCATAAGAAACATTATCCAAACCAAAAAAATATCTCAACCCACAAAAATAACCAGAAAAATAAATTAAAGAAAAAATTAATATATAAACAATAAGCAAAATTGATAAAAATATCAAGAACATGAAAAAAAAAAAATAGGGATTAAAAAAACAAAAAAAAAAAACGTTCCTATCATATAAATATAGAATTCAAATAATCATTACCATGAAAACGAATTATTCTAACTAAAACACTTAAACCCAAAGCACCTTCACAAACACAAAAAGTCATATAAAATAAATACAAATAAAAAGAAGAAAGCATTAAACAATAAATAGAAAAAACAACTAATAAAGAAACAACTATATACTCAATACTTAAAAGACAAAGTAAAATATGCTTACGAATTAAAATCAAAGAAACTAAACCCATAAAAAAAAAAAAAAAAAAAATGAGTTTTAATAATTTAAAAAAAATATTAGTTTTGTAAACTAAATTTAGGAAATTCAACCTTTAAAACTTCAGTAATAAAACATAATTATCTTAAATACCCAAAACTTAAATTTTTTAATTAAACTAATTACTGAAATTAAATCAACCATATTAAAAATAATAATTATTAACTCAACATACTTAACATTAACAAAAACACCTATTTCAATAGGAACAATATTAATAATCCAAATCTTACTAACTTCAATAATACTAAACAAAATTATAAAATCATCCTGAATTATAATAATTACATTCTTAATAATAATCGGAGGGTTAATAGTATTATTCTCATACATAGCAAGAATCGCATCAAATTCAAAATTCAAAATAAATACCAAAATAACCGCAGTAATATTAATTATCATAATAATAACAGATGAAATAATAATATCAAATCAACCAGAAGAAAAAATAATAATTAATAGACAAGAAAAGACAGAATTAATATCAATATTAAAGCTATACAACAAAAAATCAATAATAATAACTATCCTAATAGTCCTATTTTTAATATTAACAATAATCTCAGTAACAAAAATTGTAAAACATTACAAAGGACCACTACGGAAAAAAACTTATGAAAAAATCAATTTTTAAAAAAGAACAAACAATAAAAATAATTAAAAACTCAATAGTAGATTTACCAACACCTGTAAACTTATCATTATGATGAAACCTGGGAGTAATGCTGGGAGTATGCTTAATAATACAAACCATATCAGGAATCCTTCTAGCAATACACTACTCAGCAAATATTGACATCGCATTTAACAGAATTGACCATATTACACGAAATGTAAATAAAGGGTGAATACTACGATATTTACACTCAAACGGAGCATCAATATTCTTTATCTGCATATATTTGCATGTAGGACGTGCAATTTACTACGGATCTTATAAATACACAAAAACGTGAACAATAGGAGTAATACTAATACTAATAACAATAGCAACAGCCTTTATAGGTTACGTACTACCTTGAGGTCAAATATCATTTTGAGGGGCGACAGTAATTACAAATTTAATATCAGCAATTCCATACTTAGGAACAAGAATAGTTAATTGAATATGAGGTGGATTCTCAATTAACAATGCAACACTTACACGATTCTTCACAATTCATTTCATCCTGCCATTTATAATTATAATAATATCAATATTACATCTAATATTCCTACACAGCACAGGGTCAAATAACCCAATTGGGTTAAAATCAGAAATTGATAAAATCCCATTTCACCCATTCTTCTCAATTAAAGATATAATATTCATTATTATAGCATTAACAATAATAATATCAATATCATTAATAGAACCATACAAACTTTCAGATCCAGACAACTTTATTATAGCAAACCCTATAATCACCCCAATTCACATTCAACCAGAATGATACTTCTTGTTTGCATACACAATTTTACGATCAATCCCTAATAAATTAGGAGGAGTAAGAGCACTATTAATATCAATCTTAATCTTATTAACATTACCAATATCAATTAAATCAAAATTCAAAGGTAAAGAATTCTACCCCGTAAGACAAATTAACTTTTGATGACTAACAACAAGAATAATACTACTAACATGACTAGGAATAAAACCAGTAGAACAACCATTTATCAGACTAGGAGAAAAACTAACAATTTCATACTTTATATATTTTATTACAGAACCAATAATTTCAAAAATATGAGATAAAACATTAAAATAGACTAGTTATTTAGCTTATAAAAAGCATATATCTTGAAAATATAAGAAAGAGAAATTTAATAACTTAACAAAAAAAAATGATATAAAACCCAAGACCTAATTAAAAAAAAAAAATATATATAATTTAAGGAAAGAGGAAGATAACACTTTCAAGCCAAATACATAAGCCTATCATAACGATAACGAGGTAAAGAACAACGAACTCAAACAAAGAAAAAACAAAAAAACAAAACCTTTAAATAAAAAAAAAAGTTAAAAAAATCACCACCAAAAAAAACCATACAAGTAAAAAAACAAATAAAAACAATAGAAGAATATTCAGAAATAAACAAAAAAGCAAAGCCACCGCCACCATACTCAATATTAAAACCAGAAACCAACTCTCTCTCACCTTCAGAAAAATCAAATGGAGTACGATTACTCTCAGCTAAACAACAAGATAGTCAACTTAAAAAAATAGGAATAGAAAGAAACACAAACCAACAATTAACCTGAACAAAATAGAAATCAAATAAACTATAACTATCAATTAAAATAAAATAACAAAGAAGAAAAAAACTTAAAGAAACTTCATAAGAAATAGTCTGAGAAACTCTACGAATACCCCCAAGCACTGAATAAACTCTATTAGAAGACCAACCACAAAAAAACAAAGAATAAACCCCAACTCTCATACAACACAAAAAAAACAACAAACCAAAAAAAAAACTCACACAATTTACTAAATAAGGAAATAATAATCAAAGAAAAAATGACTGAATTAAACTAAAAAAAGGACAAAAATAATAAATAATAAAATTAGAATTAATAGGAAAAACCTGCTCCCTAAAAAACAACCTAAACCCATCAGAAAAAGGCTGAAGTAAACCAAAATAACCAACCCTAAATGGACCTTTACGAATCTGTGAATAACCTAAAACCCTACGCTCAAATAAAGTAAAAAAACCAACAGAAACCATTACTATAAAAAGTATAAAAAGACTAGTTAAAAAATATATTACTGAATGTAATAAATACTTTATTAAAACCTAAATTCAACGCATAAAATCTGCCAATCCAGAAAATTAATATAAATCAATAAAAATTAATAACTAATAACTTAAAGTCCTTTCGTACTAATAAGAAAAAAAAATTATAAGATAGAAACCAACCTGGCTCACACCGGTTTGAACTCAAATCATGTAAGATTTTAAAAGTCGAACAGACTTAATATTAGAAAACCTACCCCCTATTATAATCTTAATTCAACATCGAGGTCGAAAACTTTAGTATAAATAAGAACTCCCCACTAAAATTACGCTGTTATCCCTAAGGTAACTAATCTTACAATCCAAAATAAAAGGATCAAAAAAAACATAAATAATATGAAAAAATTAAATAAAGATAAAAATTTACCCGTCACCCCAACTAAAAAAAAAAATCATCTTAATAAACAAAAAATAAAAAACAAATAAAAATTAAAGTTCTATAGGGTCTTATCGTCCCAATAAATCAATTAAGCCTTTTAACTTAAAAGTTAAATTAAAAAAATTATAAAAATAAAATAAATCTCTCATATTTTCATTCATACAAGTTCCTAATTAAGAAACTAATTATTATGCTACCTTTGCACAGTCAATATACCGCGGCCATTTAAAAAAATCATAGAGCAGAAATTACTTTCAATAAATAACTAAAAGAAATGTTTTTGATAAACAGTTGAAAATTAAATTTGTCGAATTCATTATTTAAAAAATAAAAATCTTACTAATTAAATCATTATTAAAAAAAAAAAAAAATTTAATAAATAAATTCAGTAAAATAATAAAACCAAAAAAATAATAACTAAAAAACCAAATCTATTAAAAACTAAAAATAAATACTAAAAATAATAAAAATAAAAAAACCAAATTTATAAAAAATTATAAAGATTATCCCTTATAAAATAAGTTAATAAAAAAAATAATAAGAACAACAAATTAACCTAATTTAAAATTAAATCCTGAACAACCAGATATAAGAAATTACGAATAGAGTATAACTACTAAAATTAAATTAACAAATTTTATGAAACAAATAAAAAAAAATAAAACTAAATTAATAACATTCGGGATAATAAAATAAATAAAAAAATTAAATTACCCTGATACAAAAGGTACAAAAAATTCAAACCTTAATTTAAATTAAAAAACCTTAACAGTAAAAAAACTGACAATTATTTAAATAATAAACTAAAAAGAAAATTAATTAAAAAAAAAAAACTAAAACCCTCAGACAGAAATTAATTTCAAATCAATGTAAATGAAAAACTTTTATATAAGCTACAATCTGTAACCAGATACACCTTCCGGTAAATCTACTTTGTTACGACTTATCCTCAGAAAGGAGTGACGGGCGATATGTACACACTCAAGAACAAAATTCAAAATAACTAATAAGTTAAAATTACTATCAAATCCAATTTAATAAAATATTAAATATATATTAACCAAAATTAAAATAAATGTAACCCATTTAAACCTTTAAAAACTGCACCTTGACCTAATATAAATTAAAGATTAAAAAAGAAAATACCCTCAAAAAACATTCAAAAATTATAGCGATATACAAGTAAAATTAAAGGTAAAAACTATCGTGGTTTATCAATTAAAAAACAGGTTCCTCTGAAAAGAGTTAAGTGCCGCCAAATCCTTTAAGTTTTACAGAACGAAACTGTTAATATTCAGAAAACAAAATAGATAAGGAATAATAGGGTATCTAATCCTAGTTTTAAACCCAAACTTACAAGATAAATATTATAAAGAAAAAACCCTTAAATAAATTCCACTTAAATTTAAGAAATTAAATTATCAAACCCCAATATAAATTATTTAACCAAAAAAATTAACTTGAATAAAATGTATAACCGCGAATGCTGGCACAAAATTAATCCATCCTTAATAAAAATAACTATATAAAAATTAAAATTAAAAACAATACTAATTACTGAGAAAAAATTATTAAAAAAATAAACATATAAATTTTTCCTAAAATTAACTTATAAAAAAGAATCAAACTCATTTTTCTTTAATATATAATTAAGATTAAGATTTTATTAATAAATAAATCTACCCTAATTTAAAAGGGTAGATTTATTTATTATATATTTAAGTTACAATTTTATATAAATTAAATATTTAATATATAATTAAGATTAAGATTTTATTAATAAATAAATCTACCCTTTAAATTAGAATAAATTTACTTATTTTAATTCAGAATTTCAATTTAATTTAAATTAAGTAATTAATCCGGAAAGATACCTAATTAAGCAGTAATTAAATTAATTATTAATACTTTAAATTTTAAGAAAAAGTTAGTAATAACTCATAACCTTTAATATTAATCAGTCTAAAGTTAAACAAATTACTAAGAAAAGTTAAATTAATTAATAAGTTATTTTAATAATAATTTATTAATTAAACAATATTCATAAATCCAATATCATATAGCAAAATAATAGTTATAATTAATTAAAATTAAGTAAGTTTAGTAGAAACAAAATTAACTTAATTCAAGTATTAAAAAATTCTGTAATTATAATTTTTTTACTAA